TCTGATTTCCATATAAAGGACACGACGAGCATAAATACCCTCTTTGACTTCTATTCTGACGGACTGAATATCTTTTATAAGGAATCGGAGGAAGATGCGACGATTTTTTCCAGGAAATCCCCAACGAAAAATACATACTATTCCTTCTTTTCTATCGAATCGATCATAACCACTACCTACATTCCAAAAAATTGTGCACCACAAATAGGAGCTAATAAAGAGACCCGCGATCCCATAGAAAGACATCACGATCCCTTGTGGAAAAAAAATGATTTGCTGAGCCGGAAATAAAGATATCAAACTTCTACCAAAATAACTGGAAGTTCCAACCAATAAGAATCCTAATGAACCTAAGAAAAGGATAAAAGCCCAGCAGAAATTACTTGTTTTTCGAGACCCTGTTATAAGTTCTATCCATATACGTTCTGATCGCCAACTCATACTTAATCTGTTTGCATTTTATTGAAATTGAGAGAATAAGCCAAATGAATTTGACTTTACTCTTTTTATTTCCGAAATAACTCTCATCAACTAGCACTATTTTGATGTGAACCTTTAGGAATAATTTAATTCATCAAATTGGTTAGATCTAAAACAATAACATCCCCTTCATATGATTCCCTTATAGATATCCACATACATATAGATACATTGACTTTACATTTCAGACATCCGCCGATCCTGATCTATTTGAAAATAGCTAGAATTCGTTTATCCATATATCATTTTCTGCATGCATAAGAGCTCTTTCATTTATGTTCGGCGGAACCACATATTAGACCATATTCCACTAAATAAATATCCGTGTTATGATACAAGTCTAAGTTTTGAAAAAAAAATGGCTGAGATTTACTCCCATCGGATTTAAACAATCTTATTTTTTTGAACATGAAGAGATAAAGAAGCCATTGCAATTGCCGGAAATACTAGGCCTACTAAAGGCACAAAAATAGAGGGAAAGTTAAAGGTTGTCATAAAATGGGGTACCTCGATTTACTAGTTGTACCTGTTATTGTTATAAAGATATCTTATAATAATTAGAATTCTTAATTAAATAATAATTCGAATTAGTATAGACCTAAGTATATATCTAAGTGAGTATATATAATAAGTGCAAGAAATGTAGAACTAAATAAATGGACTTATTCATCTTTCTACGTGAAATATCTGTATGATAATCGACTTTATTATTATTCTTCTTCTTTTGTTGTTTTCTTTTAATTTAATAAAGAAAGAGTTTATTACAAATTACTGAAAGATTCGTTAGAATCCGATTCAACAGGGATTCTTAGTCAAAATGGGAATTCTCGGTAGATATAGAAAGATAGAAAACTCTATCTTTTTTTCTATATTTGAATTCTATATACAATAGGGAAGCTGAAATTCGTTTTATTTGACGAATTTCACGAACGGAAGAATTCACTCTTTTATCTTGTTAATAAAAGCTCCCTGATTACTAATCAGAAATATAGGTAAAAAAAAAATTATCCACAACTTTTGATTCTTTCTACAATTAGATCTTATACCACCAAAAAACCCTATTCTGATGATTTTTACTTTGATTTTTATAAACTAACTACTTGTTTGCTACAAATAAAATAATTGAACTTAATGCTCTACTTGATTGAATTTTGATTCAAAGGAAAGAAAGCGTGGAGCTGAAATAACTCACTCAGAACGCCTTTTAAAGGATTACGTGGTACGATTAGATCGAATAAGCCCTTCTGGAATAAATATTCGGCCGCTTGGGAACCTTCAGGTACTGTTTTATTCAATGTTTGTTCAATTACTCTTTTACCCGCAAATGCAATGTAGGCATTGGGTTCGGCAATAATGATATCCCCCAACATACCAAAACTAGCCGTCACCCCACCAGTAGTAGGTGATGTAAGGATTGATACATAGAATAACTTTTTATTTGATTGATAATCATATAAAGCAGAAGATATTTTAGCCATTTGCATCAAGCTCAAACTTCCTTCTTGCATGCGTGCCCCTCCGGAAGCACACACTATAATAAGAGGTAAAAAATTATTGGTAGCATACTCGATCAAACGGGTAATTTTCTCCCCAACTACGGATCCCATACTACCCCCCATAAACTGAAAATCCATAACCCCAATTGCTGTGGGAATACCATTTAGTTGGCCTATGCCTGTTTGAACAGCCTCAGTTAATCCTGTTTTTCTTTGATAAGAATCGATACGATCTTTATAAGGCTCCTCCTCCGAATGAAATTCAATGGGATCCAGAGAGACCATGTCTTCATCCATAGGATCCCAAGTGCCTGGATCAATCGAAAGCTCGATTCTATCTGAACTACTCATTTTCAAATGATATCCACATTGTTCACAAATATTCATTTTTGACTTAAAAAATTTCTTATAATTTAATCCATAACAATTTTCGCATTGAACCCACAAATGCCTGTATTTTTGAGTTACATCGAGATCATTAGAACTTTCTCTTATAGTTAAATCACTACCATTAGTGCTGGTTC